ACTTTATGAATGTTGTATTAATGAACGCGGTAATCTATATCGGCGCGTTCTCGCCTCGTTTATTGCCCTCTTGTGCTGTCCTGTCGTGTCGTCAATTGACAGTATGACTTAGGGCTCAATATAATTTGAGCGACAAAAAAAAATCATATTTAGGTAAACCACCTTGAATCTACTGCAGAGTGGTAGATCTTGGATCCAAGGTATAACCCTTTGTGACTGAGAGATATAAAGACGAAAAAGACCAATGAAATCAAGTTTCAAGGTTGTATTTAATGGTAAAGTTTGATTCCCATTAAACCCCCGAATATTTTATGTGTCTCCTTTTGGTGGCTCTCAGCCTGAGTTATATTAAGTTATATTATATTATGATGGCCACAGGGCCGCCCCTATGGTCCAGTGGTTAAGACATCTCTCTTTCACGGAGAAAACGAGGGTTCAAGTCCCTCTGGGGGTATACAAGACTATAGGAGCGGGATTTCCTATCAAGTGATCTATATTTGTCAAGTCCTTCTATTAGTCTACTTAGTGGGACTTTCTATTTTATATCAAGTGATATATATTTGTAAAGTCTGCCTGGGAAACGAAAGGAAGTGGCTTATGGAACGTCTAAAATAAATTAGACGCTGGGTCGATGCCCGAGTGGTTAAAGGGGACGGACTGTAAATTCGTTGACAAGATGTCTACGCTGGTTCAAATCCAGCTCGGCCCAACAATTCGCCAATCTACTTGATAGAACCCTTAAGAAATACCTGACCTGATACAAGAGAATAAAAAAGAATCCAAATTTTCTGCAAGATCTCTTCTTATTTCCCTGGGATTGTAGTTCAATAGGCTAGAGCACCGCCCTGTCAAGGCGGACGTTGCGGGTTCGAGCCCCGTCAGTCCCGACGTATCTAATCCAATAAGTAAATTAATTCGCCTCTCCATTTTCTGTCAAAGAAGGGACAGAGAGCAATTGAATTCCGAAGGGGTTTCCCCTCTTTTTTTCAGGATTCTATCGAAGAAAGAACAAACCCTAAACTAAAATGAAAAGAACTAAAATAGTGAAGTTGATAAAATATTCCATCTTTTCTCCCGCGACTAATATTTCTCATACTTCTTTTTCTTCCAAAGAAAATTGGATCATTAAAATTTAGAACCTAATTCCTCTCTTGTTCCACTTCGCTTGTATTGTTTGTTGGGGTTTTGTAGTTAATGGAAACGGACGGGTGGTTAGATGATACTTCAGTTGATGGTTCTACAAGGAAGACCTAAGGTAGGTTATAGAAAACAAAGAACATAAAAAAAAGGATAAATAAATGAATTTTTGATTGGTCCGGGAATCCAATCTTGGATTCGATATGGATAAAGGATCTTCGTATGTTATACTATTCAATTCTCGACGACGAATTAATTTAATAGCTCAGATATTTTTATTCATGATATTGATCCGATTCAAAATCATCGATAGTTAATAGTTAATGTATTCATTGAATTGACAGGCGAAAAATTTATTATCTCTATGGGATTAAATCCCGAGTTATTGTGAAATAAAAAAACGATGAGATTATGGAAGTAAATATTCTTGCATTTATTGCTACTGCACTGTTCATTTTAGTTCCTACTGCTTTTCTACTTATAATTTACGTAAAAACAGAAAGTCAAAATAATTAATTACTTTAAATGAAACTTGACTTCTGAATTATTCTCAATAGTTGAAGAAATCAAAAGAAAAGTATTCTATTTTTGCGTCTTAGATGAAATCCACGGGCTATAGTCGGCGGTATTCTATGAGATCCGAGAGTATGGTAAGTAAGAAATTTATTTCTTACTTACCATACTCTCTATTAGTGTTATAGTAGTATATAAAGTTATACTTGACTTTCTAATAAACTTGGTATACTATATTAGCTTCTATCTTCAATATATGTAGTTATTATTATTATTATCCATATATAGAATTGACGTAGGACCCAATTCTATTTCTTTGATCTATCTATTTATTCCGATTCCGATGAATCTCAAATAATTAGTCTTTATAGACTACATTTCTCCACTAGAATCCAATCCAATGGAATTTAGAAATGAAGATATTTTTATTTGAAAATTTTTCAATTTAAATAAAAAATGCGTTGCAGAACGATCTATAAAACAGTTTCATTCCTCAACTAAAGTAGGAGTGCTTCTAAAGTCCACTTCTTCCCCATACTACGAGTGAAAGGGAAAATGTAAAGACTACCATTAAAGCAGCCCAAGCGAGACTTACTATATCCATGTGAATTATGTCCCTTATCTCTATGATAGAATTATTCCATTATTGCTCACTAATAATAGTAGAATGAATGGTCCAGAGTCAAAAAAGGATTCTGGCAGAACACTATTGATGAACGAAAAAAAATCCATTTCAAAAATTCCTATATGATTTCTAATGATTTCTAATCGGGAAAGAATAAACACAAGTAAAATACACAATGACATTACAAAGGAATGTTAGTAATGGAATCCATTAATCAAATACGAGGGCCCCTTCTTTTTTTTTCGTGCCCTTGAAAGTCAAAATAGATCATAGATCAATTGCTAGATCATAGATCAATTGCTTTGCTATTCGTCTATATATATGTAGATTACAGTATAGAAAGCACTTTCCCCAACTAGTAGTTGAATTATCCCGGCTATACAATGTAATTCAAGACCCAATCAGTAGACATTACATTAGCAGTAGAAGAGAATCGGGAAGTCTTGCTTCGACCATTATTTCTAATTTTTCCATTAGAATCTTTCTTTGATTTGAATTTTAGATTCAAAGATTTCCAATCTTTTTTTTTTACAAAATTCCCAGAACAGAATAAAACAGCACAACAGAATAAGAAATTTCAATTCGTTTGTTGATGAGGCGGCACCCGGATTTGAACTGGGGAAAAAGGATTTGCAGTCCCCCGCCTTACCACTCGGCCATGCCGCCAAAACGATACACAATAGGAGAAAAAATTCCCCCCCTTTTTTTACTAGACTTTAGTTTATTGTACTTGCATATTGCATCCATTTTTTAATCCTTTTTCTAAATTTAGAAAAATTAGAAAAGAAACCTTTTATTGCCCTTTTGATTGTATTTGATCTACGCCTTCGATTGATTGTATAGTATCTCAAAACACACAATGCCGAAAAACTTCCACGGACTTTTGAAAAATAAAATGTGGATTTTTACTCAAAAAAGTCAAAATTTATGACAAAGGGGAACCATTAACTATTCCTTGACTAACAATTCGTGAATGATTCTGGGATTTGAATCTAAAATTTGGTTTGCCTGATGACATAAGAAAATACAAATTTATACATACTTAATTGATTGATTCTTTTGAATCAAAAACCCTTCTCAATTTCCATTATAACAAAAATTATAAGTATATGTAAACCCCAGAACGGAAATTGTTACACAGATACAAAATTTGCTATTTAGAGTCTGTTGCCTATAAATAAAGTAAATTCGTTGGAAGAAAAAAAGGGCCCGGCTGGGTATTGACCGGGCCAGGCCCAAAAGGCACTTCGAACAAAATAAAAGCAATAAGGTCTTCTTTATTTATCTTTCTATTTGGATCTTTCGAGCATCTAAATGGAATTGCTAATTATATAATAACGATAAAGAATGTGAAAGAAATACTTTCTTTAATCCTTACTTGATGTGTACTGTAACATAGTAATTATCTTTTTCGATTGGGAGAGATGGCTGAGTGGACGAAAGCGGCGGATTGCTAATCCGTTGTACGAGTTATTCGTACCGAGGGTTCGAATCCCTCTCTTTCCGTTTCCGTTGATGACTTTTTATTTTTTTCTTTAAAATTTTGCAAACCCCTTATTTATTTTTTTACTAGTTAAATGTGTGGAATAGCTAAAATAAAATCTTAAGAAAATTGTAAAATCAAGCAAGAAAAACAAAATTTTTATTTTATTCTTCACGTCCAGGATTACGTCCTGGATCATTGGATAGGAATCCAAAGATGAAGAGAGAAACAAAGAATATTACTACTGTGTAAACGAAAAGTTTGAGAGTAAGCATTACACAACCTCCAAGATCATTTTTTGAAAAAGAAAAACGAGAAAAGATAATAGATCCTCCATTTTTATATCACATATCCTATTTTGACACCAAGAAATGAATTCTAAAAATAGAAAAAAAATGTTCAGAAATTCAAATGAAGTTGAAATTTGTAATAAGAGTCTTTGATTACCACAAATCACTTTCATACCCACAATTAGATATTGTAAGGGACCCTAATCTAATAGGGTATTTCGCCGGAAAAAGGATTAAAATTGGGAAATAGGACGAGCCTGATTTCTCGCCGCTATTCGAAATTTCAATGTTTGAATTGAAGGTTCATACTGTCAGACTTATTTGATCTTATCATCATAAATTGTTATAATTTTTCTCGAATAAATAATGATAATGAATTTTCTAGGATAGTGTTAAAATCTTATCGAAAACTTACAGCAGCTTGCCAAACAAAGGCTAAAAGAAAAAAGAACAGAGGTATGACTGGCATAACATCTACGATTGGATTCAAAAAAGCATAGGCTTCGGGCAATTTGGCGAAGAAAAGACTACTCGGATAAAGGGCAGAATTAAGACAGATCAAACTAAAGATATTAAGCATAACAGACATTTTTTTCGTCGAGATAATTGCATTTTGATTGAGTTATTGATATAAGGAAAAATGAAGAAAGTAGGGTAGACAAAAAAATCCTTCTTTTTCCGCTCAATCAAAAATCCTCCAATTCTCAAAGGAGAATAGAAGAAATCATACTTTCATACAATATCTTAATTGAATTATATGTAATGATCAATAAATCCAATTGAATTATTATAGATATACACATTCCAAAATCCTAACACGAATCTATAATAGATTCTATAAAGAATAAAGATTTTCTCTAGATATTTGGACTGGAATTGACGAACACTTAATACCAATATTATTCTTTATTATTATTATAGTGTGCAATAAAAAAAGGAAATGGGGCGTAGCCAAGCGGTAAGGCAACGGGTTTTGGTCCCGCTATTCGGAGGTTCGAATCCTTCCGTCCCAGAGCATATCCATCCATTGTATCCTAATACTTCTTTTTTGTTCAACAAGGTTCTGTTTCAAGGTCTAATATTGGAATAGAATATTATTTCTCTTTTATTTTATATTTTTTCACAACACAAACTGAACTAAATCGAGTTCAAAATCCTTTTGTGACCCAGATAAAGATAAGATGGGGCATAGAGCATAGTTGCAGAAAGATTACTTAACCTCAGGTTAAACAAAATATGAAAAGAAAATACATATAAAACGAGGAAGTGCTTAGCCTATAGGTATGTATTGTTATCCTATTTCAGTGACAATAGTCTTTTTATTTTTGTGAAAAAGAAATTGCATCCCTAAAATAGTAAAATTGAAATATTTAACAATGAGATTTCTTTTTTTTGTTCAATGTATTTAGCTTATTTAGTTTATTTACTTTACATCATTTCATTGACAATTCTATTCGAAAAAAAGCAAAGATTTCTCTTTCTTATTCTTATGATGATGATAAGAAAATAAAAAAAGGGAGTCTTTACTATAAAACTTTACTCAAATAATGATGTAGATAGAAAGTAGGAAACTTTTTCAAATATCAAGTATCAAGATTTCTAATTTGGAATCATTCCTTATAGGTTCCATCTTTGGGAAGTTGAAAATGGGTCAGTCTATCTTATTGAGTCACTTCAAGAAGCAGAGTCAAATAGAATTTCCTTATTCGTGTGATGCTAGTTATGTTATTTCTATATTTTATTTTGATTTCTGTCTATTTCTCTTAGATAGATATTAGATATTTTTTGCGAGATATATTTATAGAAAATTAGAAAAATGTTCATAAAAATAAAAATGTTCCATTCATACAAAAAAAGCCGAGGTCTTGCTAATTTTTCTGAAGAAAAATATTTATTATATTATCTATAAAAATAAATTATTATCTATGTAGAAAATAAGAAATATAAATGACTTTGTCTCTGTACTGATTGAACCAATGACTATTCATGATTCCATAATTGAATCAATTCCATACTGATTCCAAATTCGAGGAATGTTATGGTAAAACTTCGTTTAAAACGATGTGGTAGAAAGCAACGTGCGACTTGAAGGACACGATCCCGTGTGGATTCTTATCCACCATTTTATATTAGGAATGAAGGTGCTCTTGGCTCGACGTCATTTGTTCTATTCTACTATAACTCTTCTTTTTTTTATTGGGTTATAATGTAAATAGTTCATGATGGAGCTCGAGTAGAAAGTATTGATTAATTTCTCAGGGGCAACGATCTAGGGTTAATGCCAATTAATAAATTGGAACAACTTCGTAAGTATATCTTCTATAATTAATATAGATAATAGAAATCAAAAGGATCCGATTCGAGCAAAATTGAAAAAAAAAATTGTTGGAACGGCTAAACCTTTTTCAATCCACAGTGTATCACGCACGAATCAACCGTTGGTATGATTCTTTGATAGAAAGAAATCACAAAAGGGGTATGTTGCTACCATTTTGAAAGGATTAAGAAGCACCGAAGTAATGTCTAAACCCAATGATTTAAAACAAAGATAAAGGATCCCAGAACAAGGAAACACCACTTTAATTGTCTCACGGATCCGAATAAAGAATCCAAATATATTTTAAACGAGACAAAAAGGGTGGGTTAAAGACCACTCAATAAAAAAAATAGATTCAAAATTAAAGAAAAATCTTTCAAATTTTTGAATTATTGAACTTGAGTTATGAGTACAAATGATTTTTTTTCAGGAAGGAAGCGAAATAAAAAAGACTATACTATGACTATGAGTTTAATTATAGAATAATTTATTTTATATGGATTCCTTTCCTATTTATTATAATTTTATCCATAGACAAAACTTCGAATCATTTTTTCTCGAGCCGTACGAGGATAAAACTTCCTATACGGTTCTAGGGGGGGGTTCTTTTTCATCTACATCTATCCCGATGAGCCGTCTATCGAATCGTTGCAATTGATGTTCGATCCCGAAGAGAAGGAAGAGATCTTCGGAAAGTGGGTTTTTATGATCCGATCAAGAATCAAACTTATTTAAACGTTCCCGCAATTCTCTATTTCCTTGAAAAAGGTGCTCAGCCTACAGAAACTGTTCAGGATATTTTAAAAAAGGCAGAGGTTTTTAAGGAACTTGGCTCTAATCAAAACAAATTCAATTAAATTAAGGAAATAAAAACTAAGGGTAGGATAGTGATTTCTATATCATTTTGGATATCTTTTCTATACTTTGTTTTTTTATTTCCTTCTTTTCTTGCTCTATTCGTATCTATTTATCATATCATTGATAATTGATAATAATAATTTTCTAAGGAAAACCTTATTTGATTTATCCTCACAAAATAGCAAATTCCTGCAATTGGGCGGTTTTCATTCGAACTCTAATACCAAGTAAGAAACAAGGACTCGAAGTTATTCTATATAGATTCACTACACTATTG